AAAAGGTGCTAACGGCAGTGGGACTCCTGCGGGTAATGAAAAGCTTAAAAAATGAAGCCCATTTCTTTGAAATCCCACGAGAGTAATGCCAATAAAAATTGAAAATGAGAGGCCCAAAGTAATGAGAAAATGACTTGTAACTGTGAAGCTATAAGGTATCATACCCTGTGGATTACGAAAGAACGAAAAAGTAAAAGTGACCGAGATGCGAGGGGAAAACTTTTGTTTAACATTTCCGGAAAGACCACCTATTTGTTCGTTTACCGGGTTCGGCACGAAATCATAAATAAGCTCTACCAAGGATTGCCAAGCATTTGGTACTGAGTTTCCTCCTCCGTTTTTAGTAACAAAATGCACTAGAAGTAGGACCAAACTGAGAGTGAGTAGCATAAACAAAGAGGGATTTGTGAATGAGAAATACAAGTGTCCTATATTCATAGGAATCAATGGGAGAATGGCAAATTGCTCAAGTGGGCTGTTGGGCGTAATCGTAAGAAAAACTTTTCATTTAATCTCTATAGTTCCGCTTCTTGCTCTAAAAATGCATAAAGACTTGCCGGAAATCGCCGGTTGGGTTGGTCCGACCAAGAAAGGCATGGGAGTTGTTGGGCGTAAAAGTTATTCTCTTACGATATTTCGAGTTGGATGAACAGATCGCTCCTAAAGGTTGAATCAGACTGAGATTCCATATTCCTCAATTGAAAAGTAAGATTTTCCATATATATGAGATGGAATTTCTTGCATTTCAATAGTCCTCTAGGAAGGGAAAGTGAGTTGCAAGATTTCACAGTTATATAAAACGCAACTTTTTCAAAACATAAGAACATCTATTAAAGGAAATTTGCTTAAGGCAAAAAACACGGGAAAACGAAGACTTGTTTTGATCAAAGCCAGGGTTCGTTTTTTAAGTTTGACGGGAAAGCGAATCTCGCCGATAACCCCTTTTTTTTAGGAGGGTCTATTTCCTTTCCCCTAAGCGCTTCACTCTTAGCTAGACGAATGCTTCTCACCTGAGAATCCCTTCTGCTACTAGCGGAAATCCTTGCTTCGAACTGACTTAATAGGGTAGGGCTAGGCAATTTCAGCACGAGAGTAGAGTAGTTCAGGAAAGGTTTTCTATATAGACTCTAGTGGTATGGTTAACGTATGCCTTCCAGATGATTTTTATGAATAGTTGGAGATCTTATTGACTCGGATGTGCTATATAGAACCCCTCGATTGTAGTCATTTCCAGACGAGTTTCGAAGAATGCTTTCTTTATAATACTGGGGGCTATCCATATAGTTGAAGTGGTAACTTTATCCAATTACAGTATGAGTTGCCGTTGTCCTCTATCCCGTGGGACTTTCCTTCCAGCGATTGAGCCTTCCCTGTAATCCAGTTCATTCAATCAAGTTCCGCCAAGCAAGCGACGGGCAAGGTGGCTTTTTGCCCTAAATCAATTGGCTTTACGACTGTTTTTGAGTTTGTTGAGCATGACGAGCTAGTCAGTATCCCGTCCCGGGGTTTCCCTTCTATTTAGCTTAATTCTATAAGCTGAACAGCTAGCGTGGTTTTGAGGAGCAGTGCCGGGCAGCAGGGATTGAAAGAAGTAGTTCCTTCTCGGCTTCAGAAGGACCGAAGGTTGCACTACGTTCAGGGATTGGTCTTCCTGTTCTTCGGGTCTCATCTGAACGGCTCGCTGCCTATTTAGTTATTTCTTTGTTTGGATTCCAGAACAGAGCTCAAGATCCTGGCCCTCTTCATTCGACCTTGTAAAAGGTCTCAATGGGGAGGAGCTCTCTTGGGGCCCTGCTCACAGCTCTCCATCTTATGCATCAAAAGGGTTAAGTAATCCATATTCTTCTTCCCCGCCCCCTCGAACATCGGTAAGTTTGCATTAGTTCAGCTGGAGTAAGGAACCAAGTACGAATGCTTTCAGTGGTTCTCCTAGGTTATAAAGGGGGTTTTTATTTAGGGATAAGAGAAGCAGCAAGGCGTAAGAGCAACTACTTCCCCCTCGTATAGGTCAAATTCACATATGTAAGATAGCTTGAATGAAAGATGGATGCTAGGTAGGACCAGATTCCATCCCATCGGTTGATCAATCAATAGAGGTAGGAATAAACCAATACTAACTAACCGATACAGGGAGCAAAGGCCCTAGGTAGACGGTACGCTTCGCCTCGCGTCTTCACCCGGTGACTGATATATCTATTCATTACTGGGCTATTCCCACGTACTCACTGACGAACTGTACTAACTAGTGGGGTTGGCTATTGAATCAGAAAAAGTAGCAATAGCATTCTCAGGAGCAGGAGGAGAAGAAGATGCCATAGAATGTTAGTACAAAGATGGTGGAAGAATCCCCTGTTGACGGAATAAGAGCTGTTATAGAATGCGCCTTACCTTCGGACTTTACTATTGATTAAGGGCTTTGATGGGCAAATGCCAATAGTACAGATATCCACGAACACAGAATAGGAGATGGAGCTCATTTTCACGTGAAGAAGAATAGGCTCAGGCTAAGGGCGAGAGAAAGATTGAATTAACCTTAACAACTCGTGAAAGCAGTTTAACTAATGGCCGAAGTCAAGTCCTTCTTCGCGCACAGCCAGACCTTCTGCTCGATTGTTTGTTGCGGGAAGAAGGCTGGAATCTGCCTCTCCGTAGCCCTAGGATAGAATGTGATCTCTTTCTCTCCACTCCCCCTCCCTTCCGTCCTGTCAGATAATATCCCTGACTTTGACATAGAAGGGAATCTCAAACATGTACACAAGAGCAGAGCGAAGTACGAGGGTCGATGCAATTTAAGCGTGAGCTCAAGCAGAGCAGTTTCACGAAAGTACTCCTACACAACCAATAGCAGAAATCCCACTAACTAGTCAATTTTCATACACGGGGAATACTGTTACGGGCACTAGGCTGGCAGGAAGGCAAGATGAATCTATCAAGCAAGTCAATACTCTATCTATACCAATTGATTATGAACTTCAGTCTCAGTAAATACATATGTTATATTTTACCATTCAACATTTTGATCCTAGTCTTGACTTGGTTCACGGCCTATCTTTAGTAAAAGGAATGTGCAGCTCACGTACCTGTAGGCTTAAAGAATATAGCAGTTGTAGCTGTTCTGTGTGGAGCACGATCGGCATAAGGACTTCGGTTTACGGAACGTAGCTAAAGGTGCTGTCTTAAATAGAATAGCTATCTTTCAGAAAGAAGAAGAGCAGCAAACCTTTTTAGTACTACCAGACTCGAGGCGAAGAGGGATTTACCATAAATAATAAATAGGAGGGTTAAAGCACTTGCTTCGTCCTTAGCCCGGAACTCGTTCCTAGCGTAGACTGAACTTCTTCTTTCTTAGCGCCTCCTTGTTTAGTATTGAATCACTCTCCCCCTTCTGCCCTAGGGAATGTCAAATGCAGTGTGTTAACGAGTAGGGTTCATAGCTTTTGGTTGGCTGATTGACACGAAGGGAGACGGTTTTTGGGATAGATCAGGTTGGACCTTCGGATTGCCAAGAGTAGCTAGCTGGCCCCGAGCTTCTGTTCCATTCCCTTAATGATTCTTGTTATGCGCAAAGAACTGAACTGTCTGAAAGTAGAGTGAAGCCAGCGCTTAGGGGCTGAGGGGAGAACAAATTCATTAATTGTATAAGACGCAAATACTCTTTAGTTATAGTATTCCCTTGGAAAGCATTCGTCGTACTTTCCTTTATTGAGTAGCGAATTCATACCTGTATCATAGACGGCAATCAGTTCTCTTCCCTTTTCTTTAACACTAGACTTGTGTAATAGGATCTTTCCGAAGGTGGAGTTAAGGCAGCAAGCATAGGTGCTTCGGTTTCCGGTAGCAGGTAATCCGGTATGTGTAAAGCAAATCCGTCCTGGTAGGCGCAGGAGATCCCATTAGACTGATTTAGTGTGGTTAAGCTGTGTCTTTGAAAAGTAACTGACTGGAACGCCACATCGTAGAATAGCAACATCTTTCTTATTACAGCACAAACCACAAAAAACTAATTGCGTATAGAATAGAGGGGAAGTCGCAGCTAAGAGAAAGAAAGGACCAAGGACGATGAAGGAAGAGTCAGAAAAAGCAAGGAGGTAGGCGCGCATGACTTGTTAGCAGGCCGGAACTAGTGAGCGCTCGTCTCTACGTTGCAGATGCTTAGATCGTGCCCTTATTCTTTTTCGGGTTTTCTCTTTCTCTTTGTTCTCTTTCTCTTTTTCTTTGCATTTAGCTTTCCTTCCTTGGCTAGTTCAAATTTTCCACTTTGCTTTGTTCATACAAGAAGTCAGAAAGTTGTGACAATTAAGATTCATAAGAGGAAGAACTGGCTTTTCAACTGAAAGGAGGTGGAAGCTCTACTTCGACGGATTGGAATGGACCTTAATCTCCTGACATATATCATTCGTATACTCTTAGCAACTAAGCAAGTCAACTACCAGACAACTCAGCCTCGGTCTGGAAGTATGCTAATTTCGTATAAGAAAGAGAACTAGAGCTCAGGGTAATGGCTAGTTTAGAGTCCTGTACCCGTAGTAACAATCCTGATTTATTCTTTTCTTGATCGTCCTAAAGTGACTTATGAGAACGAAGACAGAGTGCGATCATGGAGTGGTGCCCCTTTCGAACACTTAGTCTCAAAAGGCTAGATTAGTATCGAGGTTACGTAGTATCTCGACTGTAAGGAGAGGAGAAGGCCTTAATTGCTCGGCTATACTCGATCAATACCTCCGCTAGTAGTTCTTGGAAGAACTTCCTGGATTCTCAAGAAGAGATGAGAAGCTGTAGTGGGGCATCTAACTAAAATAGTCCAGCAAAAAAAGAACATATAGACTAAAGTAAAGTCGTCTTTGCCCCGGGTTCAAGGGGCGCTTCATATTTGGATATAGCAAATTTCTGGCTAAATGGACGGTTTCGTGTGTCGGGGTTAAGCATTTACAAGAATAGCCGGGTAATGAGATAGACACTCTTTCAGGCGGCATTGAATGCGCATATGATAAGAACAAGACGGATGAACTTCACCCCTGAAATCATTTCCTGCGCCCACGTGTAACGGTAGGCAGGAATGCTAATTAGTTTGGGGGGTTCGCTAGCTCGGATAGGACAGTCTTTCTGAAGGGGGGAGGAAGCTTGAGTCTTTTTTACATCGTAAGAAAATCAGTCTGTAAGGAAGCTTTAGTTCCACTTCTCTTGAAGCGTAATACTCTTCTTGCCTATCCCCGGGAGCTTGATTTCACACTAACAGGTTTGAAGGAAATTTCATTAACTAACCCTTTCTTACACTCACTACTTCATCACCTGCGGACGGATACAGCGCTTACTTGATTGGCTCAAAACCTTACCTTGTAATTTTGCCTTAAAATATATATTTCGTAGCAGGATTAGAAGAGGGTGTCACCCGAACATTCATCTTATTTATTCACCCCAAGCCGGTTCATCTTTGCTTCCTTGCATGCCGCTTTGTTAACAACCGGCGAGACTCTCCTTCTCAAGCCAACCCCAGGCCGGGACGATACTTTCTTTGAGCTACTGGGGTGCTACTTTTGACCCTAGATCTTCTCATTGCGTTCAAAGGAATGCCCCTCTACAACCGCCTAGAATTCGTGAAAAAAATGACTTTATTCGCTTATCCTGTTTGCGTTCTACTCCAACTTTCCAGGCTAACTACTAAGCTTTCCAGGTTCGCTACTATAGTTGAACTCGGGTTTCCCTACAAAGTCTTTCTTAATTGGCCCTTACCTGCCCTGCCCGTACTATAAACTAGATTGAGCACCAGAACCGAACTAAGGCTCGTTCCATTATAAATTTATCCTAAAGCTTGAAAGCAATGCTGATTAGCACAGAAAGCCAGGCAGGAAGTATTTTCTTTGAAGAATTGAACAAAACTCCAATTGATGTAAATCATTAAAACGTTTCTTGAATGAAAAATAGTAACTAAGGCAGGTTCAAAGCCATATTATAGATAGGATAAACCCATTACATTCGGGTTTTCTATTATAAAATTCCTTATACCCACTGAGGTCTGTAAGCCTAACTTCATATGGATTAGTAAGGATCAACTGGGAAAAAACTCAACGTTGCGAGCTCCAAAAGTGATCCTGGAAGGCCCACGGGTAAGCATTCGAAGTCGTGATTGGCAGAGAAATGGCTCGTGCGAGCACAAACCAAAGGAAGGTGCCAAGCCGAAGTGTACAAATCTCATAGGTCAATATCTGCTCAGTCTCTGTTAGCTGCTTCAGTAGGATTCAGGTCTTTTCTTTCTACTTTCTTCGATCAAATCATGGCTCCCGCGTGCTAGGCCATAATTGTATTCTGGTCCGACGTGCCCACGATCCTTGGCAATAGATTCCTAGCTAACTCCTCTTCCCCAATCACCAACTGGGTAAATTCTTCGGGAGACCAGTTGGATGGCAAGTCCGCTCCTATTTCCTCTATCTTCCCTTGAAAGAAACGAGAAATATCATAAAAGGTTTCACTCATATCTTGTGGAGAAGAAGAAGGCAGCTCATTTCGGACCCCAGTGGATGCCTCAGAAGCGGAACTATTGGAATGAGCACGGCTAGCCGAATGACCAGTTTCTCATACGCGGGATCATAAATCGAATTAGAAACTTCGATTTGCAGAAAATCACCTTGTTCCATAGTTCGCGGGTCAAGGTTCGACTCATACTGATTAATATAGAGTCCACGATTGAGTGGCATTTGGTCTATAGAATCTCTCTGTCTGATTCGCCACACTGGGGTGAAGGGATTTGAACTCTTCCTCTTCCACGACCCCACATAAAATCACGAGAAAGAAGGGCAGGTTGATGATATGTCAAAAGAATATAATTATCGAAGCATTGAGACCTATTTCAGTGAGAATTACCCTGATATTGTATTTGAAACCTTTGATTTGAAGAACGAAGCAGTAAGATTTGTTCGACTTTCTATATAACCCAACTTTGAGAGGTTATCTCAAGACTCTTCTCAAGAACATACAGTTGTAAATGGCATAGAGAAGATATCTTTAATGCATGTTATCTCTTACTTTTGTGAAGAATATAGCATTTTTATAAATATAAAGTTGATATCTTTCTCATGGGATTTTTCCATGTTATAACATGTGCCATCACCCAAAGTACTTACTCCCAAAAGCCTCGCCCTGCTCTTCCCACCTCTAAAGGGCGACATAGGGGGTACTTTACTTTTTCCCTATCTAAACTATATCAACATAGCCCACTATCAAACTCACCCGCTTGCCCATTTCTGTCGAAGGAAAATGGCTGCTCGCACGAAAGCTTCCCTACACGACTTGTTCTCTACGCCCGAAGGTTGTCTTCTCGATAAGGAATACACTTTTATATAGGATGCCCGACTTATTGTTCCAGGCACGAGCTTTCATCGACTGTGCTTTGTCCTACCATCCCAGGCCCACACACTCTATGGGACAAGTTGCCTTTGTTCTTCCAACACTTGGGGTCAGGCTTTCATATCCTTTAAACCAAAACAAGTTGAAACCTATCTTCTA